GTGTTACAATGTAACACTATATAATGATGACAATTCATACCACATGTCATTAAAGAAAAATATACAACCGGCCCTCGTTTTAGGGGTTTTTCGAGGATAACCGTGTATATTGGGGGGAGGGGGGGTTTTTCCAAAAATTATGTATAATTTTTTTTTTTTTTTCGTTTCGACCCAGGGGTACCTATATAATATAGTATGTGTCAAATATAATAACTATGCCCGATATATAGATGAATGTCCCAAATAAGTTAATGCACTTTACATTAATTAAATAGTTGTTAACTCCACCAGGTGTTCGAAACCCATGAAATGTTTTTCTTAAATGTCTGTTAGATTATTCATTAACCCATTGTGCCTAATATGACCTTCACAATTATTCTCCCGTAACGATTAATTAGCTCGAATTGACAAATAATGACCAGTGAATGAATTAAGTAGTTGAGTTATGCAAATATTATGTCGAGGGTAGCTCGAGTTTAAAAGATAGAGCCGGTTGCAACCCTGGCGGGTTAACGATTGCTCGCATCCCCCCCAAAAAGACTGGGAGGCACAAGAAATACTGAGACGATTAAGAGTATGAATGCCAATAAAGGGAACTAGAGGATGAGGAGTTCTGACGCGATTAAGAGACGATAGCGTGTTAAGGGTGCCAAATGTGGGTTTGTGCAGTTGATGGGGATAAATCTTTTACTGTGCCACAAACCGTACAAAGGTGTCTAGATGAGGTGTATTGGTTATTTCTCGCCAGCCCGCATAATTAGGGGGTATGTAAATTAATGGTTATGTAAAAGTTAATGCTATTGGATGGTTGATTTTGAATTAATGAGTGTTAAGGATACGTATTATGTAATGAAATAGGGGAATGTCTATTAATGAGTATTAAGCATAGATATGTATTTAGTATAGAATATCTATTAATGAGGATTAAGCATAGATATGTAATGAAATAGTGGCAGGTCTATTAATGAGTATTAAACATAGTATAGTGGGGGTATCTATTAATGGGGATTAAGCATAGTATATGTGGGTAGTATATGTATGGGGATTAAGCATATATATGTTAAACCGATGTCCATAGAATGCAAGTAATTGCATTATTAGGCTTTTCAGGAGGTAGTTTAGCGTAAAATCTTGGCTTTGGGAGCCAAGGACGAGAGTTTGACTCTCTTTCTCCTGAGGGGTATGTGTTCTGGGAGGGGTTTTCACCCTCGATCTTCGGTTTACAAGACCGATGCCTTAATGATCTAGGCTACCAGAACGTTTAGAGTTTAAGTATTTTGTTTTCTCATCAACCGGCGATTGGTAGAAGGATAAGGAAGAATGAGAAGTAGGTAATTGAGGCGATCTGTCCAATTATAATGAATGGTTGTTCTACTGGTTGTCCGCCAATTCAGGTTAAGATAATAGTGTTTGTTACTAGTATTCAGAAGAGGATTTGTGTTAAGGGTCGGAATGTTGAGCTTCGTTGTTTAGAGGTGTGTAGGAGAGGGGCTAGTATAAGGATGAAGATAGAGAAGATAAGGGCAAGTACTCCTCCTAATTTATTAGGGATGGAACGTAGGATAGCGTAGGCGAATAGGAAATACCACTCTGGTTTGATATGGGGTGGTGTTACGAGGGGGTTTGCGGGGATGAAGTTTTCTGTGTCTCCTAGAATGTTTGGTAGGAAGAGGGCTAGTAGGGTGAGTAGGGAGATTAGGATGAAGAATCCTAGGAGATCTTTGTATGTGTAGTAGGGATGGAATGGGATTTTGTCTATGTCTGAGTTAAGTCCTGTGGGGTTGTTGGAGCCGGTTTCGTGAAGGAAGAGGATGTGGATGAATGTTAGTGCTGTGATTGCAAATGGTAATAGGAAGTGGAAGGCAAAGAAACGGGTTAGTGTTGCATTATCTACTGAGAAGCCTCCTCAAATTCATTGTACTAGTACATCTCCAATGTAGGGGAAAGCAGAAAGGAGATTTGTAATGACTGTAGCGCCCCAGAAGGATATTTGTCCTCATGGAAGTACATAGCCTACAAAAGCGGTGGCTATTAGTAAGAATAGTAATAAAACTCCGATGTTTCATGTTTCTTTGTAGAGGTAAGACCCATAATAGAAGCCTCGGGCAATATGAAGGTAGACACAAATGAAGAATAAAGAGGCGCCATTGGCGTGAATGTTGCGGATTAATCAACCATAGTTGACGTCTCGGCAGATGTGAGTTACTGATGAGAATGCGGTTGTGATGTCTGCAGTGTAGTGTATAGCTAGAAAAAGTCCTGTCAGGATTTGAATGATTAGACAAAGTCCTAGGAGTGAGCCAAAGTTTCATCAAGCGGAGATGTTGATGGGGGCTGGTAGATCAATTAGAACATTGTTAATGATTTTGAATAAGGGATGTGTTTTTCGGATGTTGGGGGTCATTAGGTTCCTATAGTTGAATAACAACGATAGTTTTTCAGGTTATTGGTCTTAGTTAGAGTCTAAGTGGGAATACATGACTTATTTTTTATTTGTTTTGATGATTTGTTTTATTTTAGGTTTGGTAGCGGTTGCATCTAATCCTTCTCCATATTTTGCTGCGTTAGGTTTGGTAGTTTCGGCTGGAATTGGTTGTGGTTTGTTGGTTGGATTGGGTAATTCTTTTTTGTCATTAGTGTTATTTTTGATTTATTTAGGTGGTATGTTAGTTGTTTTTGCTTATACGGCAGCGCTTGCTGCGGAGCCTTATCCTGAGTCGTGAGGAGATTGGTCTGTGTTAGTTTACGTTATTGTTTATTTTAGTGGTCTTGTTTATGTTAATAGTAATTTTGTAGAGGGGTGGGGATATGGTTGGTTTAGTGGTGAGGAGATTAGTGGGTTGGAAATAGTTCGTGGGGATTTTAGTGGTGTAGCGTTATTGTATTCTTATGGGGGAGGTATATTGGTTTTAGGTGGGTGAATGTTGCTTTTAACTTTGTTTGTGGTGTTGGAGTTAACGCGTGGTATGTCTTGGGGAGCATTACGAGCAGTCTAAGTTGATGGTTATTAGGATTAATAAGATGAGTGTGAGAAAGAAGATTATGAGATATGTTTTGATAAGGCCTTGTTGGGGTTGTGTGGTGAGTTTAATTATTGGTGTTTGTTGAATAGCTGTGCTCTTTGGTCCGATTTTTTCGTTTCAAGTGAGGTCAATAAGGTGGGTTGAGATGTTTTGGGCTCATTGCAGATTGATTTTTGGGACTAGTCGATGTATAATTGGTGGAAAATAACCTAATATGTTAGAGAAGTTGTGGGTTAATAGGTTTGGGTTAGTTTTGAGTTGTGTTTTTGTAAGGTTAGCTAGTTCTAGGGCTATAATAAAACCTAGGATTGTTACTAGGAGGGCGGATGTTTTAAGGATGGGAGATATTGTTATGATTTGGGTTTTTGTTGGTGTTATGTTTGAGGTAATGATAAAACCTGCCATGATACTTCCATAGGCTAGGCGTTTAAGTGGGTTTATTACTAGTGGGTTGTTTTCGTTGATTGGTGGGAGTGTTAAGAAGCGTGGGAAGTTCATTAGGGTGAAGAATGTTAGGCGTAGGGTGTATACGGCGGTAAATGAGGTGGCTAATAAGGTTATGGTAAGGGCTCAGGCGTTTAGATGGGATGTATTTATAGCTTCAATGATAGCATCTTTTGAGAAGAATCCCGATAGGAATGGTATACCTGTTAGGGCTAAGCTGCCAATTGTTATGGTTGATGATGTAAAGGGTAAGAGTTTGTGTAGTCCGCCTATTTTTCGGATGTCTTGTTCATCGTTTAGACTGTGAATGATTGAGCCAGAGCAAAGGAATAGTATGGCTTTGAAGAAGGCATGTGTGCAGATGTGTAGGAAGGCTAGTTGGGGTTGGTTGAGGCCGATTGTGACTATTATTAAGCCGAGTTGGCTTGATGTGGAAAAAGCAATAATTTTTTTGATGTCGTTTTGGGTTAGAGCACAGAGGGCTGTGAATAGTGTGGTGAGTGCTCCTAGACATAAGCAGGTTGTTAGGATTATTTGATTTTCTTGAAATAATGGATGGAGGCGGATTAGTAGGAAGATTCCTGCGACAACCATTGTACTAGAATGGAGTAGGGCAGAGACTGGTGTAGGACCTTCCATGGCTGATGGGAGCCATGGATGTAGTCCGAATTGTGCCGATTTTCCGGCAGCAGCTAAGACTAATCCTAATAATGGTAAAGTTAGGTTGGTATTTTTTGATAAGAAGAATAGTTGTTGTATTTCTCATGAGTTGAGGTTTATGGCTAATCAGGCTATACTAAGGATTAGTCCGATGTCTCCAATACGGTTGTAGATTACTGCTTGGAGGGCGGAAGTATTGGCATCTGCTCGGCCAAATCATCAACTGATTAGTAGGAATGATATGATGCCAACGCCTTCTCATCCAATGAATAATTGGAATATGTTGTTAGCAGTGGTTAGAATAATTATTGTGATTAGAAATAATAGGAGATATTTGAAAAATCGGTTAAGGTTTGGGTCTGAGTGTATATACCATAAAGCAAATTCTAGGATGGATCATGTAACATAAAGGGCTACTGGGGTGAAAATGATGGAGTATATGTCGAATTTAAAGCTAATGTTAATGTCGAATGTGCCTAAGTTGAATCAGTTTCAGTTTGTTGTGATTGATTCTAGTCCTTGGTCGAGAAAGATAGACAGGGGAATGAGGCTAATGAAGAAAGAGATTTTTACGGAGGTTTTAACATGTGATGTGGATCAATTTGGGTTAGTAAGTTCTTTGGGATGAAGGGTTGAAGATAAGATGGGGTAAAGAAGTAATAGAAAAATTAATAGGAATGTTGAGTTGAAGATTGTGGAGTTCATAGCTTTTGCTTGGAGTTGCACCAAGAGTTTTTGGTTCCTAAGACCAATAGATATCTATAATCTTTCAAAAGCAAGTGAGCCATGGACTTGAACCATGAGTTAGAGAGTTAGCAGTTCTCTTTGTCCCAGACCTCTCTTGGTAATTAAAAAGATTTTAACTTTTGTTTTTAGAACCACAATCTAATGTTTTGGTTAAACTATAATTACAAGTTGTTCATCCTATGATGAGTTCGGGTTTAAGAATTAGTAGAAGGGTTGGGATAAGATGTAGATAGATGAGAAGGTGTTCTCGTGTATGGGTAGGGGTTATGAAGAGCAGGTGTTGTGGGGTTGGACCTCGTTGTGTTATGATGAATATGTAAAGTGAGTAAGAAGCTGTTAGTAGTACACCTAAGCCGGTTGCAATGATGGTTCAATTAGATCACTTTAGTAGGGAGGTAATGATTAATAGTTCCCCCATTAGGTTAGGGGTGGGTGGTAGGGCAAGGTTTGCTAGGTTAATGAGGAATCAAGAGGTTCCTATGAGAGGAAGGATAATTTGTATTCCTCGGGTTAAAAGTAATGTTCGGCTATGGGTGCGTTCATAATTGGTATTGGCTAGGCAGAAGAGGGCTGAGGAGATTAAGCCGTGGGCAATTATTAGGGTAGTAGCGCCTGCGAAACTTCATGGTGTTTGGATAAGGATGGCTGCAGCTACTAGGCCTATATGACTAACGGATGAGTAGGCGATTAGTGATTTAAGGTCTGTTTGTCGTAGGCAAATGGAACTGGTTATGATAACCCCTCAGATGGCTAGGATGAGGAATGGGTAAGCTATTTCTTTTGTTAGGGGATTAAGTATAACAATGATTCGTATTATACCATATCCTCCTAGTTTTAGTAGGATTGCGGCAAGGATCATGGAGCCAGCAATTGGAGCCTCAACGTGGGCTTTGGGTAATCAAAGATGTACTCCATAGAGGGGTATTTTGACAAGAAATGCGATTAGGCAAGCGACCCATCAGAATTTATTTGTTCATGTTAGTATGTTGTGGGTTTGGGGATATTGCATAATTAGTATGGAAAGTGTGCCTAAGTCTTTTTGTAGGGTGAGTAAGGCAATAAGTAGTGGAAGTGATCCTATGAGAGTGTAGAATAGAAAGTAAGTACCTGCGTTTAGTCGTTCGGTTTGGTTGCCTCAGCGGGTAATAATAATGAGTGTGGGAATGAGTGTGGCTTCGAATATTACATAAAATATAATTATTTCTGTAGCGCTAAAGGCTAGGACTAGGAAGAATTGTAGTGAGATGAGTAGGGTAATGTATATGCGTTGTCGTAGATATGGTTCGTTGTTTAGGTGGTTCTGGCTAGCGAGGAGTATTAGGGGGAGGAGTCAGCAAGTTAGGATAAGTAAGGGGGAAGATAATGAGTCTATTCCTAAGTAGAAATTGGAGAACTCTCAACCTACTTCGAGGTCTCATTTAAATCAAAGTAGGCTTGTTGTAGCAATTAGTAGGCTGTGAGTGATAGAAGTTGTTCATAATCATTTTTTAGGTGATAGTCAGGAGGTGGGAAATAATATGATTGTTGGGATAATGATTTTTAACATTGTAGTAGGCTAAGGTTTTTGAGTTGGTCTGAACCGTGGGTTCGAGTGGCGGCTACTAGTAGTGCTAGACCTGAGCTAGCTTCGCAGGCTGAAAATGTTAGTAGAATCATTGGGGTTAGTGAACAAGAGGATGAGTTTGTTGTTGATGATCATAGGGCGATTGCAACAAATAGGGATAATATTATACCTTCTAAACAAATTAGTGCTGATAATAGATGTGAGCGATTGAGGGCAAGTCCGGTTAGGCTTAATATAAATGCTGAGGTGAAAGTGAAGTGGATGGGGGACATAAGGTATTTATGGATTTTCACCATAATTTATTAAGTCGAAATTAATGGTCTTGATTGTTGGACTAAATACCTTTATTCTGCCCATTCAAGCCCACCTTGTAGTCATTCGTAAATGAGGCCCAGGGTAAGAAGGGTTAGGATAATGGTTGTTCATAGGATGGTGAAAAGGGGATGTTCTAGTTGATTTGCTCAGGGTAGGGGTAGGAGAAGGGCAATTTCTAGGTCGAAAAGAAGGAATAGGATGGCTACTAGGAAAAAGCGTAGGGAGAATGGCAGACGTGCAGACCCTAGTGGGTCAAAACCGCACTCATAGGGTGATATTTTTTCATTGTCTGGGTTTAATACTGGCAGTCAGAATGCGATGAATGCAAGGATTAGGGAGATTAGGGCTGTTAGGGTAATAGTGAATGTGATGAGGTTCATTACTTTTCCTTGGATTTTAACCAAGATTAAATGATTGGAAGTCATTTGTACTAGTTTATACTAGAAAAGTATTATGAACCTCATCAATAGATTGAGACATAAAGGAATAGTCAGACTACGTCGACAAAATGTCAGTATCATGCAGCAGCTTCAAAGCCGAAGTGGTGTTCTGATGTGAAGTGGTATTGGATTTGTCGTAGTAGGCAGATTGCTAGGAATGTGGAGCCAATGATTACATGAAGACCATGGAAACCTGTGGCAACAAAGAATGTTGTTCCGTAGATTCCATCGGCTATGGTGAAAGGAGCTTCGTAATATTCTATGGCTTGTAGTGCTGTAAAATAAAACCCTAAGATGATTGTGAGTGTTAGGGCTTGAATAGCTTCTTTTCGGTTCCCTTCTATAATACTATGGTGAGCTCAAGTAACGGTGACCCCAGAGGCTAAGAGAACGGCTGTATTAAGAAGTGGGACTTCGAATGGGTCTAACGGGAAAATGCCTGTAGGTGGTCAACAACCACCTAGTTCTGGGGTTGGAGCTAAGCTAGAGTGGTAAAAGGCTCAGAAAAAACCAAGGAAGAAGAAAACTTCTGATGTGATAAATAGAATTATTCCATATCGTAACCCTTTTTGTACAGGTAGTGTGTGATGTCCTTGAAATGTTCCTTCTCGAATTACATCTCGTCATCATTGGATTATTGTGAGGAAAAGCAATACTAATCCTAGATATAAAAGGGTTAGGGAGTGGAAGTGGAATCAGATGGCGAGACCTGAGGTCATAAGGAGGGCAGCCACAGCTCCTGTTAATGGTCATGGGCTAGGGTCAACTATGTGATATGCATGTGCTTGGTGGGCCATTTATTAAACATTTTCTTGTAAGTAGAGACTTAGAAGAAGAACAAATACGTAGGCTTGGATTATTGCTACAGCTACTTCTAGAATAGTGAGTAGAAATAAAATTGATGAGGTTAAGAGGGCTACTGTGGGTATGATCGTGATTAAAACAAAAGCTGCGGTTGCAATTAGTTGTATGAGTAGATGGCCTGCTGTTAGGTTTGCTGTGAGTCGTACTCCAAGTGCCAGGGGGCGAATAAATAGGCTAATAGTTTCAATAATAATTAGAATAGGAATTAGAAGGGTGGGAGTACCTTCTGGTAGTAGATGTCCAAGGGCGATGGTAGGTTGGTTGAGTAGTCCGATTAGGACTGTTGTAAGTCAGAGTGGTAAGGCAAATGCTATGTTGAGTGATAGCTGGGTTGTAGGAGTAAATGTGTAGGGAAGGAGGCCTAGTAGATTGATGGTAATGAGGAACAGCATAAGTGTTGTAAGGATGATAGCTCATTTATGGCCACCCAGGTTTAGTGGTTGTATGAGTTGATAGGTAAAGCGATTGATAAATCATGATTGCATGGTTGTTAGTCGATTGTTAAGTCATCGATTGGTTGGAGTTGGGAATATTACTCATGGGGTTATGATTGCTAGGGCAATTAGGGGGATTCCTAATAATGATGGGCTTAAGAATTGGTCAAAAAAGCTTAGGTTCATGGTCAGTTTCAAGGTTCTGGTTTTGGTTTTTCGGCACTTTTTGGTGTAGGGTTATTATTGAATAGGTGAGAGGTTACTTTTTGTGGTAGAACAATTAGAAAGAATAGTCATGAGAACATAAAGATGGTAAACCAAGGATTTGGGTTTAGTTGGGGCATTTCATTAAGGGTGGTTGGGAGTCACCAATGTTTAGCTTAAAAGGCTAATGCTGGACCCGGTTTAGCTTCTTAATGAGGTTTCTTCTAGTATTAATGAAGATCAGTTTTCAAAGTGTTCTAGTGGGACTGCTTCAATTACGATAGGTATAAAGCTGTGATTAGCTCCGCAGATTTCTGAACATTGACCATAGTAGACACCAGGTCGTGAGATGATAAAGGCGGTTTGGTTCAAGCGTCCTGGGACTGCATCTATCTTTACCCCCAATGCTGGTACTGCTCATGAATGTAGTACATCTTCTGCGGTGACTAGTACACGGATGGGGGATTGTATAGGAACTACTATTCGATGATCTGTTTCTAGGAGTCGGAATTGTCCTGGGTTTAAGTCTTCGGTTTGGATTATATAAGAGTCAAACTCCAGGTCTTGGTAATCTGTGTATTCGTAACTTCAATATCACTGATGTCCTAGAGCTTTGATAGTGATGTGAGGGTCGTTTACTTCATCTATTAAGTATAAGATTCGTAAGGAGGGAAGGGCAATTATGATTAAAATAACTGCTGGGACGATGGTTCAAACGATTTCAATTTCTTGTGAGTCAAGAATATATTTGTTAGTAAGTTTTGTTGAGACTATTGCTACAATAATATAAAGGACTAATGAGCTGATGAGGAATACGACTATTAAAGTATGATCGTGGAAATGGAGGAGTTCTTCTATTACTGGTGAAGCTGCATCTTGAAAACCTAATTGTGATGGATGTGCCATTATGTAAGATTCGTGGGAGTCAAACCCACAATTTTGCCCTGACAAGGCAGTGTAATGATTTTTACTAGGATCTCAAGGAAGTGACAGAGTGGTTATGTGGTTGGCTTGAAACCAGCATATGGAGGTTCAATTCCTTCTTTTCTTGGGAGTTAATAGGTTGGCTGTTGGACCTGTACGAATGCTGGTTCTTCGTATGTGTGATAGGGTGGAGGACAACCGTGTAGTCATTCTACATTTGTGTGTGGTAGTTCGATGTATAAGATTTCACGTTTAGAGGCGAATGCTTCTCAGATGATAAACAGGAATATGATGACGGCTACTAGGGAGATTAGTGACCCTACAGAAGAGACCACATTTCATAAGGTGTAGGCGTCTGGGTAGTCTGAGTACCGTCGTGGTATTCCTGCTAGACCGAGGAAATGTTGAGGGAAGAAGGTTATATTAACTCCAATAAATATTACTAGGAACTGGGTTTTTGTTCAGGCGGAGTGTAATGTAAATCCTGTGATTAATGGGAATCAGTGAATAAAACCTGCTATAATAGCAAATACTGCTCCTATTGATAGGACATAGTGGAAATGAGCTACAACATAATAGGTGTCATGAAGGACGATGTCAAGGGATGAGTTTGCTAGGACGATACCGGTTAGGCCTCCGACTGTAAATAAGAAGATGAAACCAAGGGCTCAGAATATAGGTGTCTCTCATTTAATTGAGCCTCCATGAAGAGTAGCTAGTCAGCTGAAAACTTTAACTCCTGTTGGGATGGCAATAATTATTGTTGCTGAAGTAAAATAGGCTCGGGTATCTACATCCATCCCAACTGTAAACATATGGTGGGCTCATACGATAAAACCAAGTAGTCCGATTGCTATTATTGCTCATACTATTCCTATGTAACCAAATGGTTCTTTTTTACCAGAGTAGTAGGCAACGACATGGGAGATTATTCCAAAACCTGGTAGAATTAAAATGTAAACTTCTGGGTGGCCAAAGAATCAGAATAAGTGTTGGTAAAGGATTGGATCCCCTCCTCCTGCCGGATCAAAGAAGGTTGTATTAAGATTACGATCTGTGAGGAGTATAGTAATGCCTGCTGCTAGAACTGGTAGTGAGAGTAAGAGTAGGATAGTTGTTACAAGGATTGATCATACGAATAGGGGTGTTTGATATTGGGAAATTGCTGGGGGTTTCATGTTAATAATAGTTGTAATAAAATTAATAGATGCTAAAATTGAGGAAATTCCGGCTAAATGTAATGAAAAGATGGCTAAGTCTACAGAGGCTCCGGCATGAGCAAGATTACCAGCAAGGGGTGGATACACAGTCCAACCTGTTCCAGCTCCAGCTTCAACCCCAGCTGAGGCCAGTAAAAGAAGAAATGATGGAGGTAATAATCAGAAGCTTATGTTATTTATTCGTGGGAATGCTATGTCTGGGGCACCAATTATTAGGGGGACTAGTCAATTCCCAAAGCCTCCGATCATGATTGGTATAACCATGAAAAAGATCATCACAAAGGCATGGGCTGTTACAATCACATTGTAGATTTGGTCATCCCCAAGAAGTGTTCCTGGTTGACTAAGTTCTGTTCGAATGAGCAGACTCAGACCAGTGCCAACTATCCCTGCTCAAGCACCGAAAATCAAGTATAGGGTGCCAATGTCTTTATGGTTTGTAGAGAATAATCAACGATTAATTGCCACAGGTAAGATGGCTGAGTTTTAAAGCGGCGGATTGTAGCTCCGTGAATAGAGGTTAGAATCCCCTTCTTATCAAAGTCCTGTAGTATAATTATTACATAAGATTGCAAATCTTGAGACGGAGATTAGGTTCTCCCGGGGCTTCTCCCGCCTCACTCCCAAACGGCGGGAGAAGCCTAGGTAGAAGTTCGCAGGATTGAACGCTTAGCTGTTAACTAAGATTTTATAGGATCGAGGCCTGTCTATCTAGAAGACTTTAGTTTAATTAAAGCATTTGAGTTGCATTCAGAGGATATGAGATAAAGTCTCGTAAGTCTTAACAGAAATTAGGAGGTTTTCACTCTTGCTTAAAGCTTTGAAGGCTTTTGGTCTAGTTAACCTAAATTTCTTATGTTGTTAATGTTAGTATGGATGGGGTTAGGGGGAGTAGGAGGAGGGAGAGGGATGCGGTAGAGACAAGGATTAGGTTTGGTTGGGTTGGTTTTGTACGTCATGTGGATATTTGGGTGGAGGGGTTTGGTGAGAGGGTAAGGGTTGTAATATAACATAGACGTAAGTAGAAGAATAGGCTGAGTAGTGTTGCTAGGGCTACTGTTGTAGCTAGGATAGTTAGGTTTTGTTTGGTTAGTTCTTGGAGGATTAGTCATTTTGGTATGAAACCTGTTAATGGAGGAAGACCACCTAGGGATAATAGTGTGGTTAGTGTAATGATGGTAAGTAAAGGGGATTTTGTTGTGGATGAGGCGATTGAGTTGATTTTGGTGGAGTTGAATGTATTGAATAATAGAAATATTGAAGTGGTTATGATGATATAAAGAATGAGGTTAAGTAGGGTTAGGTTGGGAGCATAGTGAAGGATAATGATTATTCAGCCTAAGTGGGCGATTGATGAATATGCTAAGATTTTTCGTAGTTGTGTTTGGTTAAGGCCTCCCCACCCACCTACAATAATAGATAAGGTGCCAAATAGGGTGAGTAGGTAGGGGTTTAGGAGATGGTTGAGTTGTAATAAGATTGCGAATGGTGCAAGTTTTTGTCATGTGGATAGAACAAGTCCAGTAATTAGATCTAAGCCTTGTAACACTTCTGGTAATCAGAAGTGTATAGGTGCTAATCCGATTTTTAGTGTTAATGCAACTGTAATTAGTGTGGCAGAAGTTGGGTTAATTATTTCAGTGATGTATCATTGGCCTGTTATTCAGGCATTTGTTGTTCCGGCAAATAAGAGAAGTGCTGAGGCTGATGCTTGGGTTAGAAAATATTTGGTAGTGGCTTCCACTGCTCGTGGATGTTGTTGTTGAATTATTAATGGGATGATGGCTATTGTGTTAATTTCGAGGCCCATTCAAATTAAGAGTCAGTGGGATCCAATAAATGTGATTGTAGTTCCCAAACCTAAACTTGAGATTAGGATAGATAATACTAGTGGGTTCATTAGTAGAGGAAGGATTTTAACCAACATGTTTGGGGTATGGGCCCAAAAGCTTTAATTAGCTGACTTTACTTAGGAAATAGTATAAGTGGAAGTACGAAGAGTTTTGATCTCTAAGGGATAGGTTCGAGTCCTATTTTTCTAAGGAAGAGGAATGGTTTTAACATTCATTATCCACTCTATCAAAGTGGCCCTTTGATTCAGGCACACTTCCGTTTAAGTTATTGGGGGAAGGCTTGCTATAGCAATTGGGAGTGTGGTATGTCAAAGGATTAGGGCTAGTGTGAGGGGTAGAAAGTTTTTTCATACTAGATGTATGAGTTGATCGTATCGGAATCGTGGATAGGAGGCACGGATTCATAGGAATAGGAGGGTTAGTATTGTTGCTTTAAGTATAAGAGAGATTGTTGATAGTTGTGGTGTTGATGGGTTGTAAGAGGTGCCTAGGAATAGGATAACTGAGAGTGTATTTATTATTAGGATGTTGGAATATTCTGCTAGGAAAAATAAGGCAAATGGTCCCCCTGCGTATTCAATGTTGAATCCTGAAACAAGCTCTGATTCGCCTTCAGTAAGGTCAAATGGGGCTCGGTTTGTTTCTGCTAATGTTGAAATGTACCATATTATGGCTAGTGGTCATCCTGGAATAACAAGTCAGATTGTTTCTTGGGCAAGGTTAAATGTGTGTAGGGTGAAGCCTCCTGCGAAGATAATTATAGATAGTAGGATGAGGCCTAAGGCTACTTCATATGAGATAGTTTGTGCTACGGCACGTAGTGCTCCTATGAGAGCATATTTGGAATTTGATGCTCAGCCTGAACCTAGGATTGTATAGACGGTTAAGCTTGAGATGGCTAGGATGAATAGTAGACCTAGGTTCAGGTTTAGGATTGATTGTGGTAGGGGGAGTGGTATTCATATTATTAGGGCTAAGGTTAGTGCAATGGTTGGTATAATTAAGAATAGAAATTGTGATGAAAATGATGGTCGTACGGGTTCTTTTGTAAATAGTTTGAGTCCATCGGCGATTGGTTGAAGGAGCCCATATGGGCCTACTACGTTTGGACCTTTGCGGAGTTGTATATAGCCCAGGATTTTTCGTTCAACTAAGGTTAGAAAGGCTGTAGCTAATAATACTGGGATGACATAAGCTAGGGGGTTAATAATGTAGAGAAGGAAGGAGTTTAGCATAATTAAGGAAGGGAATTGAACCCTTGAGTTAAAGAGTTTAGGTCTTTTGCAATTACCAGGCTCTGCCACCTTAACACAAACCATTATCTTTGGTTTATTTGTGATTTCCCTTGTCTATTTTAGTTGATCTTCAATAGATGGGGAAGAAGCGTGCTTAGGCATTGGCTTCATTTTTCCGGTCCTTTCGTACTAGGAAAAATATCATCATAGATAGAAACTGACCTGGATTACTCCGGTCTGAACTCAGATCACGTAGGACTGTTAATCGTTGAACAAACGAACCCTTAATAGCGGCTACACCATTAGGATGTCCTGATCCAACATCGAGGTCGTAAACCCTTTCGGCGATAGGGACTCTAAGAAAGGATTGCGCTGTTATCCCTAGGGTAACTTGGTTCATTGATCAGGATGTGTCCTGGGTCATTGTTCGTTAGATGTTCTATTAATTAAAACTATTCGTTTTAATTTTTAAGTATGTTGAATACTCAATCGATAAGGGGGTTTTGTTTTTCCCCTTGGTCGCCCCAACCAAAAACAAGTTAAGTTAGATTTATTTATGTTGTTTTATACCCGGAGGGGTGGTTTATATGGAGTAATTAACTTAAGTGTTTAAAGCTCCATAGGGTCTTCTCGTCTTATGTTGTTATCCTCGTCTCTGCACGAGGAAGCCAATTTCATTGATTAGAAAATAGAGACAGATAAACTCTCGTGATGCCATTCATACGGGTCCTCAATTAAAGGACAAGTGATTACGCTACCTTCGCACGGTCAGGATACCGCGGCCGTTAAAAGTGATTATCACAGGGCAGGCTGGACCTCTTATACTTGTGGGGCAAGAGGCGATGTTTTTGGTAAACAGGCGGAGTTTGTGTTTGCTGAGTTCCTTTATTTTCTTTTAATCTTTCCTGTAGACACACCTGTGTGGGGTTAACGATTGTTGTAATGGGGTTTTCTTGTTTTTGTTTTATTGTATGATAACCTCAGGCTGGTATCGGTTAACTGTCAGTGATTTAATTCTTTCTGACTTACACTAGTGTCGAGGAGAGGGTTAGTCTCATATTACTCATTTTAGCATAAGTTCTTTTATCTAATGATAAAATTACCCAATATTAGGAAGGGGGTTTTGATGGTGTTATCAGGATTATTGGTTTAGTGAGGGCTGGAGCTATGACGCTTGCTTTACAGGTGGCTGCTTTTAGGCCCACTGGGGTGTGTTTCCTTAATGTATTATGATCATTACCCACCTTTGAAAGTTGTTTCTTAATTCAAAAGAGCTGTACCTCTTTTGAATAACTGTTAATTATTACAATTTGTCTTAAAGGAAATGTCGTTTGTGGCAGATGGAATGAATTAATGCAGAATTTAAGTTCTTTTCTTGGATAACCAGCTATCACTAGGCTCGATAGGTTTTTCACCTCTACTTGGAAGTCTTCCCACTCTTTTGCCACAGAGACGGGTTTGCTCTAATGTGCTGCTTCGAAGTAGCTCGTCTAGTTTCGGGAAGGTGGACTAAAAGTCTTTTTGCCCAGTTGTTCTGGCTAAATCATGATGCAAAAGGTACGAGGTTTAGTCTCTGCTTTTTATTACTTGGATGGTTTGTTTCATTTCTTTTTCAGCTTTCCCTTGCGGTACTGTTTCTATAGTTCTAGGTTTCCGTTCTATCGCCTATACTAGGAAGGTTAAAATGTTTTAAGTTGAGTTTTAGAAGGTAATGGGTTTAAGATATTGTTGTGTTTTTTAGATGCTTAGACTAGCTTTAAGGTTCAAAATGACTCGAGTTGCACGGGTATTTCCTCGGTGTAAGGGAGGTGCTTTGCTGGTTTAGCTACATTTTGGTTATTCCAAGTGCACTTTCCAGTACACTTACCATGTTACGACTTGCCTCCTCTTTGGTAAAGAGTTTGTTTATATATGGAAACGTTTGTGTTGAGGAGAGTGACGGGCGGTGTGTGCGCACCTCAGAGCCAGTTTCAGAATAGTATTCTAAGATTTTCTTACTGCTAAATCCACCTTTAAGCAGTTTTTCATTGTGCTGTTCGTTTAATTTTTTTGGTAAAAAATGTAGCCCATTTCTTTCCACTTCATTCGCTACACCTCGACCTGACGTGTTGGAGGTTTAATTCATTTTGCTTACTTTTGTTCCCTCATGGGGTGAGCTGACGACGGCGGTATATAGGCGGTTAATGGCAAGAAGTGGTGAGGTTAAACGAGGATTATCGGTTATAGAACAGGCTCCTCTAGGGGGGTCTGAGGCACCGCCAAGTCCTTTGGGTTTAAAGCTAGCGCTTGTAGTACTCGGGCGGGTAAAATAGTATGGGTTTTAACAAAGTTTATGGTTAAGCATAGTAGGGTATCTAATCCTAGTTTGGGTCTTAACTGTCGTGAGGTCAAAAGTTCTTTTTGTGATAAAGTCACTTTCGTTGTTGTGTTTTTTACTCATGGGTGCGTATGACAGCTTGATGAGGTTTTAACTTTAGTGTGAGTTAGATTGTTTTTAATCACCCTTTACGCCGTGGAGTATTAATATGTGTTACTCGTATAACCGCGGTGGCTGGCACGAGATTGACCAACCCTTTTAACTATAACTGGTTCAAGCTTGCGCTTATGTTTCAATGTTAGTTACTGCTGAAGTCCCTTGGGGGTGTGGCTGAGCGAGGTGTCATGGGCTATGATACACTGTATGTGCCTGATACCAGCTCCTAAACAAATAATGGTATGATTAGGGCGTTCTCACTGGAATGCGGAAACTTGCATGTATAAGTTTAGTTAAAATTAATACTGAGGCCAGGACCAAACCTACTGTGCTTGTGAAAAATTTTGAGCTTCTATCTTAGCATCTTCAGTGCCATGCTTTGCATTAAGCTACACTAGC